TTCTAATCTTAATATTCAACATTCTTTTTCTAAATTTGCCAAACTTATAATCTTCTAAGTTATTTTTCATTTATCTTTTTATCTTTTCTTTTTAAATATTTCCATTTTCTAATCTTAATATTCAACATTCTTTTTCTAAATCTACCAAACTTATAATCTTCTAAGTCATTTTTCATTTATCTTTTTATCTTTTCTTTTTAAATATTTCCATTTTCTAATCTTAATATTCAACATTCTTTTTCTAAATCTACCAAACTTATAATCTTCTAAGTCATTTTTCATTTATCTTTTTATCTTTTCTTTTTAAATATTTCCATTTTCTAATCTTAATATTCAACATTCTTTTTCTAAATCTACCAAACTTATAATCTTCTAAGTCATTTTTCATTTATCTTTTTATCTTTTCTTTTTAAATATTTCCATTTTCTAATCTTAATATTCAACATTCTTTTTCTAAATTTGCCAAACTTATAATCTTCTAAGTCATTTTTCATTTATCTTTCTATCTTTTCTTTTTAAATATTTCCATTTTCTAATCTTAATATTCAACATTCTTTTTCTAAATCTACCAAACTTATAATCTTCTAAGTCATTTTTCATTTATCTTTTTTTTTAATATTTATTTTTAAATTAAATATTTTTTAAATTTACCAAATTTATAATCTTTTAAGTAAATTTTTATTTAGCTTTTTTTTTATTTTTTAAAAATATTTATCTTTTCTTTAAATATTTTAAATTTTTTTTTATTTTTATTTTTTAAACGTTTTAATTTGTTTTTGTATTGTATTATATGTTTAAGTTTTATAAACTGGTACTGTCTATGTTGAATTAGGCATTAAAAAAAGTATTGTTTTTAAGGCATATTGTTTATAAAATGTTATTCAAAGTATAGTTGTTTTAAGGAAAAGTTTGTTAAAATAGCCAAAAAGTATAGGGTTTTTTTTTTTATATGGAAAAATTCTCTATTCTTGTCGGATTTTATAATAAATACTTATTTAAATATATTCTACCTTATTAATTAATAATAACCTCAGGGTATATTTATATTGAGATTATATTATAATAAGATTTTAATAACATATTAATTATTTATTATACATTATTTTACTTTAATAAAAATATATGATAATTAAATAAATATTATAATATAAATAATTTAATGTATAATAATAATTAAATAAATATTATAATATAAATAATTTAATGTATAATAATAGTTAAATAAATATTATAGTATAAATAATTTAATGTATAATAGTTAAATAAATATTATAATATAAATAATTTAATGTATAATAATAGTTAAATAAATATTATAGTATAAATAATTTAATGTATAATAGTAATTAAATAAATATTATAATATAAATAATTTAATATAAAACCTTACATTTCAATTTTTCTTTATTTAATACACAATTTTATTTTAAATAAATATATCCTCACTTTTTAAAAAGTGAAAAAAAAAAGTGAGGATATTTATGTATACAATTGTTCTTTTGAATTTTATTTATTTTATATAATGTATGTATATATTCATTTAAATAATTTTATTATCATTTTTTTTAATTTTAATTAAAATGCCTTAGTAATTAAGTTCTGTGTTTTATTTATTTTACATAAAATGTTGTTTTAAAAAAGTTTTTGTATTGTATTTCATTTATTAAAATCCTTCTCTTTTCTAAGGATTTTTTGATGGATGAAAATTGGTTTGAGGTGAGGAACTACTAAAAATAGTTCATTATGTTTATTTTTTATATAAAATAAAGTTATTTTTTTATATATTTTTTTATAAATTAAATTGTGTGTAAATATTAACTATAATTGTTCTGGTTTCTATACTTATAAATTATTAATTAGTTTGATTCTGATTAAAAAATTAATTTTTTGGAGTATATACATGTAAATTTTTAATTTATAAATTTTTATATTGCAGTATTTTATTTTAAATATAAAGTTATTTTTGATTTGGTTATTCATTATAATATTGTAAATGTTTGTGCCAGCATACGCGGTTATACAATAAATATGAATTAATAATTTTGGTTTTAAAGTTAAAATTTTTAATGAATTTAATTTTTTAATTTTTAGGTGAAATTTAAATTTTAATTAAGTTTATGTTGATTCTTTGAAATTTATAATTTAAACTAGGATTAGATACCCTATTATAATATATTTTAATAAATTAACCTGGGTAGTAATAGTTATGTTCTTTAAACTTTAAGAATTTGGCGGTATTTTAGTCTATTTAGAGGAATTTGTCCCGTAATCGATAATCCCCGTTTTATCTTTCTTAATTTTGTTATCAGTATGTATACCGCCGTTAAAAGTTTATTTTATTAGATTATTAATTTACTTAATTCTTTATTTTGAATTATTTCAGGTCAAGGTGCAGCCAATAATTAAGTGGTGATGAATTACATTATTTTTGAATATATGGATTTTATTTTTAAAAATAGTATGAAAGTGGATTTAATTGTAATTTTATCTATAGATATAATATGATTTTAGCTCTAAAATAAGTACATATTGCCCGTCACTCTCAATTTATTTGAGATAAGTCGTAACATAGTAGGTGTACTGGAAAGTGTACCTAGTATTATTTTCAGAAATTAGTTTATAGAAAATTTTTCATTTACATTGAATTGATTTTAGTGCAAATCTTAAATTTCTGATTATATTTTATTACTATTATTTTTAATAATTTTTTTATTAATTTAAGTTTTATTATTTTTATTTGTTTTAGTAGTTAATTTGAAATAATTTTTATTGTTATAGTTTATTTGTACCGTGAGGGTTTTATTTTAAAAGATTTTTAGTAAAATTATTTTTGTACCTTTTGTATCAGGGTAAATCTAATAATTTTATTTATTTATTTTTCTCGAATTGATTTGATCTAAATATTTATGTTTGTTAAAATTGTATATTTATTTATTATATTTATTTAGTTATGATATGTTATTCGTAAATCAATATATCTAGTTTTCTAATAAATGAATTAAATTTAGTCATATTTATTTAAATTTTTTTTTTTAAAAATTTTTATTTATTTATGGTAATATTTTAAGGGATTAGCTTTAAAATAAATTTACAATATTTAAATTTAAAAATGTTATGTAGGTTTTAAATTATCTATCATTAATTAGTATTTTATAATTTACTTTTTATTTTTTTTTATTTTTATATATTTAATTATTTATTTGAATGATTTAAATAATAATTTTTTAATTAAAATAATGATTTAATTAGTATAATTTTTTATAGGATATTTTATATTGGTTATATATTTATAAGGAACTAGGCAAAAATATTAATATTCGCCTGTTTATCAAAAACATCTTTTCTAGTATTTTATTTGAGATCTGACCTGCCCAATGATTTATTTAAATGGCCGCGGTATTTTGACCGTGCAAAGGTAGCATAATCATTAGTTTATTAATTGTAGACTTGTATGAATGGTTTTTCGAAATATTAACTGTCTCATATTTATAATTAAAATTTAAATTTTTAGTTAAAATGCTTAAATTTTTTTATAGGACGAGAAGACCCTATAGATCTTTATTTTTAAATTTTATATTTATTTTGGTTTATTTTTTTATATTTTTTTTATTTATTTTGTTGGGGTGACATGAGTATAAAATTAACTATTTATTTTAAAAAATCAATTATTTTTGTTTATTTGACCTTTTATTATTGTTATAAGATTAAGATACCTTAGGGATAACAGCGTAATTCTTATTGAGAGTTCATATTGACATAAGAGATTGCGACCTCGATGTTGGATTAAGAATATATTTAGGTGTAGGTGCTTAATTATTAAGTCTGTTCGACTTTTAAATTCTTACATGATCTGAGTTCAAACCGGCGTGAGCCAGGTTGGTTTCTATCCTTAAGCTTTTTATTTATATTAGTACGAAAGGACCATATAAATTAAATATTTTATTAATTTGATTATTATTACTAATTTGGCAGAATTAAGTGCATTAAGTTTAGAACTTATTTATATTGTTATAACATTATTTAGTATTGATATTTTATGATTTATTGATTTCTTTAATTAATTTTTTATTATTAATTATTTTAGTTTTAGTTGGGGTTGCTTTTTTTACTTTATTAGAACGCAGGGTATTAAGATATATTCAGATTCGTAGGGGTCCCAATAAAGTTAGTTTTTTAGGTATTTTTCAACCTTTTTCTGATGCAATTAAGTTATTTTCTAAGGAAAACATTTTTCCTAATTTATCTAATTTTTTTCCTTTTTATTTTGCTCCTATTTTTAATTTATTTTTGTCTTTAATTATTTGAATTGTTATTCCTTATTTTTCTAATATATTTAGTTATAGATTAGGTTTAATTTTTTTTCTTTGTTGTGCTAGTTTGAATGTATATAGAATTATAATTGCTGGCTGGTCTTCAAATTCTAATTATTCTTTATTAGGGAGACTGCGATCTATTGCTCAGACTATTTCATATGAGGTGAGTTTATTTTTAATTATATTATCTTTTATTATTATAGTTGGTAGATATTGTTTAATTGATTTTTATTTTTTTCAGTATTTTGGTTGATATATTTTAATATTTTTTCCTTTGTGTTTATGTTTATTTTCCTCATTTTTAGCTGATACTAATCGTACCCCATTTGATTTTTCTGAAGGTGAATCTGAGTTAGTTTCTGGTTTTAATGTTGAATATAGAAGTGGTGGGTTTATTTTAATTTTTTTAAGAGAGTATTCCATAATTTTATTTATAAGATTATTATCTTGTATTATTTTTTTAGGATGTGACTTATATTCTATTTTTTTTTTTGTTAAAATAATTTTTTTATCATTTATTTTTATCTGAATTCGTGGGACTTTTCCACGATTTCGTTATGATAAATTAATATATTTGGCTTGAAAGTGTTATTTACCTTTATCTTTAAATTATCTAATTTTTTTTATTTGTTTTAAGTTATTTATTTTTTCTTTATTAATTTATTGCATTAATTTTAGTTAAGTTAATAGAAGGATTTAACTTCTTTTTTATATTTTCAAAATATATGTTTTAAAAACTTATTAACTAATTTTTATAAAAATATTTTATCTCAAGTTATTTTAGTGATGTTTTCTAATAAAAAATATGAAAAATACAATACTGTTAATACTTGTCTTATAATAATGTAAGGTTCTTCTACAGGCTTAGCCCCTATTAATGTTAGTAATGTAATTGTTCTTACTATTATTCAGAATATAATTTGATTAACAGGATAAAATTTTATCCCTTGAAAATTTCTTTTATATAATGGTATAATTAATAGGATTAGGATTGATATAACTAATGCTATTACCCCCCCTAATTTGTTAGGAATTGATCGTAAAATTGCGTAAGCGAATAAAAAGTATCATTCTGGTTGAATATGAATTGGGGTTACTAGTGGATTTGCTGGGGAAAAGTTATCTGGATCCCCTAGAATGTATGGTTCTATAAGTGTTAAAAATGTTAATAATATAATTATTATTAGGAATCCAACAATATCTTTAAATGAAAAATATGGATGGAATGGAATTTTGTCAATATTTCTTTTTAACCCTATAGGGTTATTTGATCCTGTTTGATGTAGAAATAATAAATGAATTATTACTATTGTTAGAATAACAAATGGTATTAAAAAGTGAAGTGTGAAAAATCGGTTTAATGTTGCATTATCTACCGCAAAACCCCCTCAGATTCATTGAACTAAATCTACACCTATATATGGAACTGCAGATAATAAATTTGTAATAACAGTTGCACCTCAGAATGATATTTGCCCTCATGGAAGAACGTAACCTAAAAATGCTGTTATTATTACTAGTAGAAGAATAATAACCCCTGTTATTCATGTTTCTGTATATTTATAAGACCCATAATATAAACCCCGTCCAATATGGAGGTAAATACATACAAAAAATATTGATGCCCCATTAGCATGAATTGTTCGTATTAATCATCCATTGTTAACATCCCGGCAAATATGTCTGATTCTATTAAATGCTAATTCAATATTTGGTGTATAATGTATTGCTAGAAATAATCCTGTAGTAATTTGTACTATTAAGCAAACCCCTAGTAGTGACCCAAAATTTCATCATGATGAAATATTAATTGGAGTTGGAAGATCAATTAGTGAATTATTTATAATTTTAATAAATTGGTTTTTTTTTCGTAATGGTGAATTCATTAGTTTACAATTCGAAGGGGCCCTTTATTTGATTCAGTAATTTTAAATACAGTGATTATTGAAAATAATAAATATGAAGCTATTAATATAATTCTAATATTTACTGGTATATTATATATTTTTATAAGTATTATTTCTTTATTCAAAAATAATATTATATCTTTATTAATAATATTATATTTTTTTTGTAAAATTATTATTGCTGCAATTATTATTACAATTATAATTATTATTCTTTTTGATATTGAAAATATAATATTAGGTATAAGTCTTGTTATATATATAAATAGAACTATTATTCCCCCAATATATACTAAAAATAAAATATATGAAAATCAATAAGATTTAAATATTAAACCTGATGTTATTGAAATTAATGTTGTTTGTAAAACAATTATTAATCCTATTGATAATGGGTGTTTTATAATTAGGAATATTATATTTAATGATATATTTATTATTATTAATATTTTTATTTCAAAGGATAGTTTAATTAAAATAATAGTTTTGGGAATTATTGATAGAACTTTTATCTTCCTTTGAAGTTTTAAGAATTATATTCATTTTTGGTTTACAAGACCAATATTTTATTTAAATTATTAAAACTAGTGTTAATTTATTTTATTATACCTTTATTTATGTTTTTATGTGGTTTATTAGTTTTTTCCTTTAATTATAATCATTTTTTGGTAACTTTATTAAGATTAGAATATATTGTTTTATCTTTATTTATATTTATTTTTATTTATTTTATATTTAGAATATTTGATTTACTTTTTATAATGATGTTACTTACGTTCTGAGTATGTGAGGGAGTTCTTGGTCTTTCATTGCTTGTAAGATTAATTCGTGGGTATGGAAATGATTATTTTTGTTCATTTAATTTACTTCAATGTTAAAGTTTTTATTTTCTATAATTTTTATAATTCCTCTTTGTTATTTTAATTCTTGATGATTATTTCAATCATTAATGTTTTTAATTATATTTTTTTTTTATTTTAATTATATTAGAACTTATTATTTTTGTAATTTAAGTTATTTTTTAGGATGTGATTTTATTTCTTATTTATTAATTCTATTAAGTTTTTGAATTTGTAGATTAATAATTATAGCAAGAGAGTCTATCTATAAATCTATTTATTATCCAATATTTTTTATCTTTTTTGTTGGTTTTCTATTTATTATGCTTTATTTGTCTTTTTCGAGAATAAGATTAATTTTATTTTATTTATTTTTTGAGTCAAGATTGATTCCTACTTTGTTTCTTATTTTTGGTTGAGGTTATCAACCTGAGCGCCTTCAAGCTGGTATTTATTTTTTATTTTATACTTTATTTTCTTCTTTACCTATATTATTATCAATAATTTATTTTTATTCTTTTTTTGGTAGATTATCTTTTTTTTTAATTTTTAATTATAGTTATTGTTATTTTTTGTTTTATTTTTGTATAATTTTTTCTTTTTTTGTAAAAATTCCTATATTCTTTGTTCACGTTTGATTACCTAAAGCCCATGTAGAAGCCCCTGTTTCTGGATCTATAATTTTGGCTGGCGTTCTTTTAAAGTTAGGTGGGTATGGTTTATTTCGTGTATTTTCTTTATTATTATTATCTGGTTTAAGATATAATTATATTTGATTAAGTGTTAGATTAGTTGGTGGTTTATTTATTAGTTTAGTTTGTCTTCGTCAAAGAGATATTAAATCATTAATTGCTTATTCTTCGGTTATTCATATAGGCTTAGTTTTAGGGGGATTATTATCTTTTAATTATTGAGGTGTATACGGTTCTTTAATTTTAATAATCGCCCATGGTTTATGTTCTTCAGGCTTATTTTGTCTTTCTAATATTGTTTATGAACGTCTTGGTAGACGAAGATTATTTATTATTAAGGGTTTAATTAATTTGATACCATCTATATCTTTATGATGATTTCTATTAAGAGTATATAATATATCTGCCCCTCCTTCATTAAATTTGATAGGTGAAATTATATTATTTAATAGTTTAGTATCATGAAGTGTTATTAATACATGAATTTTTCTTTTTATATCTTTTTTTAGAGCTTGTTATAGATTATACTTATATTCTTATAGTCAACATGGTTTAATTTATTCAGGTTCTTTTTCTTTTATAAATGGTTATACTCGTGAATATTTACTATTATTTTTACATTGATTTCCTTTAAATTTATTAATTTTTATATCTAATTATTTTTTTTATTAAATTTGAATAATTTAATTAAAATATCAGTTTGTGGTTCTGAAAACGTATAAATATTTACTTCAAATTATTTTGTTTATATATTCTTTATGTAATATTTTAATAATTTATTTATTAATTATTAGATTTTTTTTTTTTAGTTTAGGTTTTTATTTTATTATAAACAGTTTAGTTTATTTTATTGAATATGAATTATTTATATTTAATGGTTCTCAAATTGTAATAACTTTATTATTTGATTGAATATCATTAATTTTTATAAGTTTTGTTTTGTTTATTTCTTCTTTAATTATTTATTATAGTAGTGAGTACATGTTAAATGATAAATTTATTAATCGATTTGTTATTTTATTATTAATATTTATTTTTTCTATAATGTTTATAATTATTAGTCCAAATTTAATTAGAATTTTATTAGGTTGAGATGGTTTAGGTTTAGTCTCTTACTGTTTAGTAATTTATTATCAAAATGTTAAGTCTTTTAATGCGGGGATAATTACTGCCCTTTCAAATCGAGTTGGTGATAGAATATTGTTAATATCTATTGCTTGAATATTTAGATATGGTAGATGAAATTACTTTATATATATTGATTTTTTTTCTATAAGTTTCGATATTAAATTAATTGGTACTTTGATTGTTATTGCTGGAATAACCAAGAGTGCACAAATTCCATTTTCTCCATGACTCCCCTCCGCTATAGCAGCCCCTACCCCTGTATCATCTTTAGTTCATTCTTCAACTTTGGTTACTGCCGGTGTTTATTTATTAATTCGGTTTAACCCTTTATATAATAATTCTTATTTGTCATCTATTTTATTATTTATTTCATTAACTACTATGTTTATATCTGGATTTTGTGCTAACTTTGAATTTGATTTAAAAAAAATTATTGCTCTTTCAACTTTAAGTCAACTTGGTTTGATGATATCTATTTTATCTTTTGGTTATGTTTATCTAGCTTTTTTTCATCTTTTAACTCATGCCTTATTTAAAGCACTATTATTTATATGTTCTGGAGTAGTTATTCATTCTGTAAAAGATTGTCAGGATATTCGTTATCTAGGTAATTTATTTTTTCAAATACCATTAACTTGTGCTTGTTTTTGTATTGCTAGATTATGTTTATGTGGTATACCTTTTTTATCTGGTTTTTATTCAAAGGATTTAATTCTTGAATTTTATTCTATAGGTTATTCTAATTTATTTTCTTATTTTATTTTTTATTTTTCAACAGGTTTAACAGTAAGTTATAGAATTCGTTTAATTTATTATTTAGTAGTTAAGGATTTTTCTTTCTTTTCTTACCATTATGTTTCTGATGATAATTTAATTATACTGAAAAGTATATTTGTGATAGTTTTTTTTTCAATTTTAGGTGGTAGATCTCTTATATGAATTCTATTTCCAACCCCCTATTTAGTTGTTATTCCTTTTATTTTAAAATTTATAGTTATTTTTGTATGTTTTTTGGGATTCTGAGCTGGATATTTAACTAGTAAATATAATTTATTTGATTTTATATTAAATATTTCTTATAAGGGAATTTTTATATATTCTGGTATAATATGATTTATACCATATATTACTATTAAGTTTCCTTATTATTATTTATTTTTAGGGCTAAATGTTAATAAATCTACTGATTTTGGTTGGTTTGAATTATTTGGTGGCCAAGGATTATTTAATATTTTATCCTTTTTGTCTAATAAAAATCAATTTGTTCAAAATAATTTATTTAATTTATTTTTTATAATTATTTCTTTCTGATTTATTTTTATTTTTTTAATTTATTCATATAGCTTATTATTAGAGTTTAATATTGAAGATATTAAGGAGGTAAATATACCTTTGGATATTTATAAAAATAAAATTTTAATTTTACAATGAAAATGTAATGTTTTTATTAAACTATATAAACAGAAATATAAACGGAATTTAACCGTTAAAATAATTAGTTAGCAGCTATTATTTGACTTTTCATATTTCCTTAATTGGAATATTCATTCAATAATATCATTAACAGTGATAAACCTCTATTTTGGTTTCAATTAATTATTTTTTTAATTTTAATGGTTTTATGTATAATTATTTTTAAATAATGGATATATTTATCCTTCTTTTAGGTCGAAACTAAATACATTTTATGCTAATTATTTAAGATAAATTGAATTGATTCAATACTTTTTGATTGCAAATCAAATGTTATTATTAACTAAAATCCTATTTTACTCAGTTAAGTGCCCCCTGATTTCATTCGTGGTATAATCCAATAATTAATATTATAATAAATAATGTTGATGTTAATATTCATTGATTTATGTTAGAAAGGTATATTGTTGGTATTGAAGGTAATAATAGTGCAATTTCAATATCAAAAATTAAAAAGATTACTGCAATTAAAAAAAATTTTAATGAGAATGGTACCCGCGATGATGATGTTGGGTCAAATCCACACTCAAAAGGTGATCTTTTTTCACGGTCAGAAATTGTTTTTTTTCTTAAAATTAAATTTAAAATTATTATTATGTTTGTAATAATTATTGTTACTGTTATTATAATTACTGTTGAATTTATTACTTATTCTGTTTAATATAGACTTTTTAATTGGAAGTTAAATATACTTTTTATATTAAATAAGTTAGTTTCCTCATCAATAAATTGAGATATAAAGGAATAATCAAACAACATCTACAAAGTGTCAATATCATGCCGCTATTTCAAATCCAATATGATGATTTTTTGAAAAATGAAAATTTAATTGCCGTATTAAGCAAATTAATAGAAATGTTGTTCCGATAATTACGTGAAGCCCGTGGAACCCCGTAGCTATAAAAAATGAAGATCCATATACTGAATCTCTAATTGTAAATGTTGCTTCAATATATTCATATGCTTGAAGTATTGTGAAATAAATTCCTATAATAATTGTGATAAATAAACTTTTTTTTATTTCTTTAAAATTATTATTTAATATTCTGTGATGAGCCCATGTTACTGTTACCCCTGATGTTAATAGAATTGTTGTATTTAATAATGGGATTTGTATTGGGTTAAATGGTGTAATTCCAACCGGTGGTCATATTGATCCGATTTGTACAGATGGTGAAAGGCTTCTATGAAAAAAAGATCAAAAAAATGAAATAAAGAATAAAATTTCTGAAATAATAAATAGGATTATTCCCCATCGTAATCCCTTTATAACAATTTTAGTATGTAGTCCTTGATATGTTCCCTCTCGAATAATATCTCGTCATCATTGAATTATTGTTAATAATGTTATTATTGTACCTAAAGTTATAATTATTATTGATTTTGTCTGAAAAAATCTTACTAATCCTATTAATGTTAATATAGTTGATATTGCCCCTATTAATGGTCAAGGTCTTATTTCTACTAGATGAAATGGGTGATTTTGATTTGTTGACATTAGTTAATTTCTCTTGCGTATAATGTTCTTAAAACAGCGAAAACATATCCTTGAATTATAGCCACCGCTGTTTCTAATGTTAATAATAGTATTTGAATAATTAATATAAAAGGTAGAATTTTTATTGAAATTCTTATTGTTGTATTTCCCAATAAAGTTAAAATTAAATGTCCTGCAATTATATTTGCAGCTAATCGTACCGATAAAGTTCCCGGTCGAATAAAGTTTGAAATTGATTCAATGCAAACTATAAATGGTATTAACACCCCGGGTGTTCCTGAAGGAACTAAGTGGGTAAATATTCTCTCTGAATTTTTTGTTCAACCAAAAATTATAAATGATATTCATAATGGTAAAGCTAGTGTTAATGTTATGTTTATATGTCTTGTTCTTGTGAATAAATATGGAAATAGTCCTATTAGGTTATTAATTATAATTAATAAAAGTATTGAGATAAAAATTAATGTTGTTCCTTTATTATTATTTATGTTTAATAATACTTTAAATTCTTTATTAAAAGTATTTGTTGTAATATATATTATTGTTAGATACCGGTTATTTATTATTCAAAATATGTTTATTAATAATATAATTCTTAATAATGATCTTGTTCAATTAAATGGTATTTTTATGATTCTTGTTGTAGGGTCAAAAATTGAGAATAAGTTTGTTATCATTTTCAATTTTTTGTTGTATTTTTAATATATGAATTTTTTAAATTATAATTTATTTTATTTTTTTTACTGAAATAAATTTTTATAATAAATAATATTATAATTATTAGAAAGTATATATAAATTATTATTCAATTTATAGGTGCTATTTGTGGTATTAGAAACTATTATTATTAATAATTTTAATTTGACATATTAATGTTATTTCTTTAACTAAATTTCTCATCAAAAGTAGATGCTAATTACTATAAAGTGGTTTAAGAGACCATTACTTGCTTTCAGTCATTTGATGATTTTATTATTCATTTGATAAAATTATTAATAGGTACTCTTTCTACTACAATAGGTATAAATCTATGATTAATACCACAGATTTCTGAACATTGACCGTATACTAATCCATTTCGATTAAATATTAAACTAGTTTGATTTAATCGTCCCGGTGTCCCGTCAATTTTTACCCCTGTGGAAGGTAATGTTCATGAGTGAATAACATCTATAGATGTAACGATTATCCGTACAAATGTGTTTGATGGTAAAATTATTCGGTTATCTACATCTAATAATCGAAAATCTTCTTTTTTTTCATAATTTATTATATATGAGTCGAATTCTATATTATTAAAATCTGAATATTCATATGTTCAATATCACTGATGACCAATTACTTTAGTAGTTATCATTGGATTATTAATTTCATCTATTAAATATAGTAAACGTAGTGATGGTGTAGCAATAAAAAATAATGTTATTGCTGGTGAAATAGTTCAAATTAATTCAATTATTTGTCCTTCAAGCAAATTACGGTCTGTAAACTTATTAATAATTAATATTGTTATTGTATATCTTACTGTTGTTACAATTATTATTAAAATTATTATAATATGGTCATGAAAAAATATCAATTGTTCTATTAATGGCGAATAACTATCTTGAAGATAAATATTTGGTCATGTTGTTATTTCTAATAAAAATTTTAATTTTATTTATAGATCTTAAATCTATTGCACTAATCTGCCATATTAGAATTTAATTAAAATTGGTAGTTCTCTATATGTATGTTCTGTAGGTGGTGTATTTTGTGTTCATTCTAAAGATCTTATTATATGAGAACTAAAAACTGTTTTTCGTATAGTTGTGATTCTTTCTCATATAATTATAATAAATATTATTATTCTGAAAGTTGAAATTAATGATCCTATAGATGAAATAATATTTCAAGATAAAAATATATCAGGATAATCTGAGTATCGTCGTGGTATACCTGCTAATCCTAAAAAATGTTGAGGAAAAAATGTTAGGTTTACCCCAATAAATATTGAGATAAATTGAATTTTTAATCATAATGGATTTATTGAAAGCCCAGTAAATAAAGGGTATCATTGGATAAATCCCGCTATAATTGCAAATACTGCCCCTATTGAAAGAACATAATGGAAATGTGCTACAACATAATATGTATCATGTAAGGTAATATCGATTGATGAATTTGATAATACAATTCCTGTTAATCCACCTAATGTAAATAAAAATACAAATCCTATAGCTCATATACATGATGGTCTAAATGTTAATTTAGATCCATATATTGTTGCTAATCAACTAAATACTTTAATACCTGTAGGTACTGCAATAATTATTGTTGCTGAAGTGAAATATGCTCGTGTATCTACATCTATACCTACAGTAAATATGTGATGAGCTCAAACAACAAATCCTAGAAGACCAATTGCTCCTATTGCAAAAATTATTCCCAGATTTCCAAAAACTTCTTTTTTTCCTCTTTCGTTTATGATAATATGAGAAATTATTCCAAATCCAGGTAAAATTAAAATATAAACCTCTGGGTGACCAAAAAATCAAAATAAGTGTTGATATAAAATTGGGTCTCCCCCACCCGAAGGATCGAAAAATGAAGTATTTATATTACGGTCTGTAAGTAGTATAGTGATTGCACCTGCTAATACTGGTAGGGATAGTAATAAAAGAATTGCTGTAATTATTACAGATCAAACAAATAATGGGATTTGTTCTATTAATATCCCGGGTGATTTTATATTAATAGTTGTTGAAATAAAATTTACAGCACCCAAAATTGATGAAATTCCTGCTATATGTAAAGAGAAGATTGTTAAATCTACAGATATTCCCCCATGCCCTGTTAATCCAGCTAATGGGGGATATAAGGTTCAACCTGTTCCTGTCCCTGTTTCTACAATTCTTCTTATAATCAAGAGTGTTAATGATGGTGGTAATAATCAAAATCTTATATTGTTTATACGTGGAAATGCCATATCAGGTGCTCCAATTATAATAGGTAATAATCAATTTCCAAATCCTCCAATTATAATTGGTATTACTATAAAAAAAATTATTACAAATGCATGTGCTGTTACTATTGTATTATAAATTTGATCATTTCCAATAATTGAACCTGGTCTTCCTAATTCTATTCGGATCAATATTCTTATTGATAAACCAATCATTCCTGATCATATTCCCAATAAAAAATATAATGTTCCAATATCCTTGTGATTTGTCGAGAAAATTCATCGTTTCATTAGTTAATTTAATATGATGGCTGAGATGTAATAGGCATTAAATTGTAAATTTAATTAGAGGTTAATATCTTCATATTATAGCTTCATATTATAGGCTTTATATTCATAAATGATTTTAAATTGCAAATTTAAAGGTGTAACTTCTTACTAAGGCTTAAAGTTTTTTACTTTATTTATAACTTTGAAGGTTAATAGTTTAATTTAACTTAAATCCTTAATTTAATATAAAAATTAATGTTACTAAATATAATCCTAAAATTGAGAATGTATTTATAAAAAATAAAAAGTTTTTATTTTTGTTATTTTTTAATTTAATTCATTTAGGTTGATAATTTGTTAATATTATTACTGAAAATATAATTCGGATATAATAATAAATTGTAATCAATATTATTATTACTATTATTCCTAGTATTATTAATTGGTTAATTGATATAGTGGTTTGAATTACCAATCATTTTGGGATAAAACCTATTATTGGTGGCAATCCTCTTATTGAGAGTATATTTATTATTAAAATAAATTTTTTAAGGGTTGATTCATTTATTGAGCATATTTGGTTAATATGATAATTTTTATAAATGTTTATTGATTTGGTTAAAATAATTGTTATAATACAATAAAATATAAAATATGTTATTCAAATTATTTCTCTTATTATTATAGCTATTATTATTCATCCGTTATTTCTGATTGATGAATATGCTATTATTTTTCGTAATGATGTTTGATTTAATCCTCCAATTCCTCCAATAAGAATTGTTATAGCTATTGCTATTATTGTTAAATAATTAATTTTAATAATATTAGATATTATTATTATTGGTGTAATTTTTTGTCATGTTATTAAAATTAAACATTTATTTCAAGTTATTCCTTCTATTATTTTTGGTATTCAAAAGTGAAATGGGAAAACCCCTCTTTTTATTATTAATGTTCTGATTAATATTATTTCTCTAAATTCTACATTAATTATATTAATTATTCTGTTGTTGATAATAAATGATAAAATTATTAGTATAGATGCAATTGTTTGTACTAAAAAGTATGTTAATGCTGATTCTTTAGTTATTATGTTTTTTTGCTCAATAATTAAGGGGATGAATGCTATAATATTAATTTCTATTCCTATTCATACAATAAACCATGAATTTGAAGAGATTGATACTGGAACTCTAATTAATATAATTATTATGAATAATATATTTGTTGATTTATTTATAATTAGAAAAAGGGATTAATTCCCATATATGAGGTATGAACCCATTAGCTTAATTTAGCTTATCTTTCTATACTTTGATGTATGATGCATAAAAGTTTTTGATACTTTAAGAGATAGTTTAATTCTATTAAGTATAATGGAAGTAATTTTTATTACATTTTTTATTACATCAAAATAATCTTTTTATCAAGCATTCCATT